ATAATAGAAAGATAATAGAATCTTAGAATATAATAGATTATGTAGAATATATGACGATTATGATTACACAATTACCACTTGTATAATATAGAATAGACTCTTCTTATATTTACTAATTTACTATAGCGATAATATCAAACTACCTACCAATGAAGTAGTATGATTAATACATCAAATCTTTTGGGGAAAGGTATGAAACAATTGAAAAAAAAAAAGAAGTGGTACTGGAATCATTTGACCTATATGCGCAAATGGAATTCGGGCAAATCTTCCCCCGGAGTAGAACAAGAACCTAAAAGAATTGAAAGGCCCATTAAGGAACAAGAAAATTACATCGTAATTTGAATTTCGATGAAACAATACATCAATGAGAAGTTAGTTCAATAAGTTCATAAAATTCTTTTTTATTTTCTACATTATAGAATAGAGGTAAGGGGAAGGGGGCAAAATTCATTAAAAAAAAAAGAAATAGGATTGGAATCGACACATTGATTTTTTTTTTCACAATTCTTTTGAACCGTATGCATCCAAAGGTGCACGTACGGTTCCTCAGGGATACAATTTTATCCTAATCAACCGACTTCATCGAGAAAGATTACTTTTTTTAGGCCAAGAGGTTGATAGCGAGATCTCGAATCAAATTGTTAGTCTCATGGTATATCTCAGCATAGAAGATGATACTAGGGATCTTTATTTGTTTATAAATTCTCCAGGTGGATGGGTAATACCAGGAATAGCCATTTATGATACGATGCAATTTGTGTTACCAGATGTACATACAATATGTATGGGATTAGCCGCTTCAATGGGATCTTTCATTCTGGTCGGAGGAGAAATTACCAAACGTCTAGCATTCCCTCACGCTTGGCGCCAATGAGTTTTTTTTATTTGAGAAAAAAAGAATACTATGCCTTCGCTGTATCGAATATGAATCAAATAAAGAATAAGTAATAATAGCATGGCACTTCGAGTTCGATATGAACAAACCATTATTGTTTTTTTTTCTAACATGAGATTTTGTATCGAAATAGTAGTATGAAAGAAGGGTTATTCCCAATTTGATTTTATGCGTCAAGCAAGAGTCAATTTCAGCGTCACAAACCATTATTCTTCCACAACAGAAGTCTCTTTCTTATTTTTATGTTATGAGAGGAAAGAATCCAAAAAATGGAAAAAAAATCATTTTTTCCTTCTTAGATCTTATCAAAAAGAAACTTTGGGATTGCTAAACCACAGACAAGATAAATATATAAAGCAACAGAACCATCATAGTATCTTTTCTTTTTAACTACTACGAAAGGAAGGTTGGTAAATGGATCATTTATTGATTTGGATTATATAGGTTCTATTTATTATTTTATTTTCGATAAAATAAATTCTATCAAAAAAATCAAATCCATTGCAGAGCCGTATGCAATGTACAAAAGATGCCTGTACGGTTGTTTAATTCTATTTTTTTATTGTTATTTTGATATTCCCCCTTACTTTATCATCCAATCGTGCGATATATAGATAGAAGAACCATTCATGATGTTATCATCAGGGTTATGATTCACCAACCTGCTAGTTCTTTTTACGAGGCACAAGCAAGGGATTTTATCCTGGAAGCAGAAGAACTATTGAAGCTTCGCGAAACTCTCACAAAAGTTTATGTACAAAGAACGGGCAACCCTTTATGGGTTATATCCGAAGATATGGAAAGGGATGTTTTTATGTCAGCAACAGAAGCTCAAGCTCATGGCATCGTTGATCTTGTCGCGATCAAAAATGAAAATACTGGGAATTCCATAAATTCCATATAAATATACGAATTCCTTTTCAAGATTTACGTGTGAATAGAAATCATTCATAATCATCAATCATCAGGTTAAGATCGATCTAAGCCAACCCGCTCTATTCTATATAGAATGAGATTCTATAGACACACCATGCCAACCATTAAACAACTTATTAGAAACGCAAGACAGCCAATAAGAAATGTCACGAAATCTCCCGCTCTTCGAGGATGTCCTCAGCGTCGAGGAACATGTACTAGGGTGTATGTGCGACTCGTTAAGTTCAGATCATGAGTTTGAAGAAATGCAAAAATCTTTTCCGGTATCAACAACCACTACCAATGAATTAGGATAGTATAGGGTGGAACACGGTCTTTTGATTGACTAGTATCAAGATCTATTATCTACCTAATTATGTTATGAATTTATGGTTTCTATTGGTGCAAATCCAATCACTCCATTTGATATGAGAAAGAATTCTCCATTGGTAACAAATAGTTATCCATTAAGCGGAGAAAAAAGGTTATGCTCCTATTCCTTTTATTGAAAAAAAACGGACTAACAAGGTCAGCTACCTAGCCAACTTTCAGAATTAAATACCGTCACTGTATGGATAGCTTTTTTGTGAAAAGGACTATTACTTTAGAATTAGAATTTTTCAATTCTAATTTAAAAATAGATGGGTAGAGCCAAAGAGTGTGAACTATACAAGTTCACAAGAATTTTTGATGAAATGAAAGAAGAGGCTCCGGTGTATAGAGAGGACCTCACCGTTTCAGAAGTTGCCATAGAAACGAGGAAACCCACTATTCTTCTTTCTTTAGTAGCAGTCGAATTTCTTATTTCCAGGCGAGATACCTTGAAGAAAGAAAAAATCGTGGTCGGGAAGGTTATAGTCGCAAAAGCCATTGGAATTTAGATTTTATATATTGGAAGAATCCGTTTTGTTATTAATCGACCGGAAGAAAAGGATGACTGAAAGAAGAGAAATCAATTAGTTATTCAATAAAGTTTCATTTGATTCAATGACCAGAGTTAAACGAGGATATACAGCTCGGAGACATCGAAAAAAGATTCGTTTATTTGCATCAACCTTTATAGGGGCTCATTCAAGACTGACTCGAACGACTACTCAACAAAGAATGAGAGCTTTGATTTCCTCTCATCGAGATAGGAGCAGGAAAAAGAGAGATTTTCGTCGTTTGTGGATCACTCGGATAAATGCGGTAACTCGTGAGGATAGGCTATTCTATAGTTATAGCCTCTTTATCCACAATATGTACAAAAGACAATTGCTTCTGAATCGTAAAATACTTGCGCAAATAGCCCTATCAAATAAGAATTGTTTTGATATTATTTCAAAGAAAATTCTAAATCAAAAAGAAAAGAATACAAATCAAATAAAGGAATAAAAGAATCTTAATAGAATCTATTATACAGGAAACAAGAATGGTTGAAACAGGATTTCCCGGAGAATGGACTCCGGGAAGAGAGAATAAAAAGAAATTAAGATTTGAGTAGTAGGAATAAACGAACATCTTTCAAGAAAAAAAGATTTCTTCCCCATTTTTACTTTTTTAGAATACAAGAATCAAATCTGGATTCTAGTTTTTTTTCGAGCAAAACATTAATATGAGCTTGAGTTCCGATTGGAATTTTGAAGAGTCTATCTATTTATTTTTTGTTCTAGGACCAGTAATTCTAGGAATCGACTCCACTCTCTCCAATTGTTTCTCATTATTACGAAAAGGTAACAATGATAAAATACGAGCTTGTTTTATAGCAATAGTAATTAATCGTTGTTGTTTCAAAGTCAACCTATTCGTCCGTCTAGATAAGATTTTTCCTTGTTCACTAAGAAATCGACTAATTAAACTCATGTTTCTATAATCGATTCGATCCCCCGATCCGATTGGGGGTAAACGCCTACGAAAAGATCGCTTGGATTTACGAAAAGGTTGTTTGGATTTATCCATGGTTTGCTTATTCCTTGTTTGTTTATTCCTTCGATATAAAAGAATCTATAAAATAGAATACTCTTTTTTTTCTTATTCATTTAAGATTCGACCAAAAAAGGATTTTGTTTGTGTTATATATGTTAAGATGTAAAGTTCTTATTCTTCCCACTACTTGGAAAAATCAAACACGAATTCTTTTCTATCTATTTCTTTATTTCCCCATGAATCGTATACTTTTGACAATAGCGACAAAATTTTCTAAATTCTAGTCGATTGGGTGTATTGTGTCGATTCTTTTGAGTAATATATCTAGAAATGCCCAGCAATTCTTTATTGACACTCTTTCGAACACAACAGGTACATTCCAAAATCACTATAATTCTAATATCTTTACCCTTGGCCATGAACCTCCTTTTCATTTTGGATCGACTTCGTTCGCTATGGAATTTCTAACTCTTTTCTTTTTTGAATTATTAGAATTCGAATGACTTCGAAGTACTCTAATCTCAAATGAAATTACTATAAAGACTCTAAATATAAAGAAAAAGAGTTCTATTCATTAATAGAAGAATATTGAGAATATTGTAATAGTAATAATTAATTAATACAATTTTTTCTAACTATGAATCATTTCTATACTAATCTCAGTATTTTCTTCTTTCTATGTTAAAATTTCGTGGAACCGTCCTTAGACTGGATCCACATTTCCATTTCTTTTCCCCCAAAATTTCACTGTATTTTCACTGAGATTCAATACACTCTTTCTTTTTTTTTAGGTTTTAGGATAGAGTTTTAGGATAGATTAAAAGAAAAAGAATTTAGAGACATGTTACGTAGAATTTTATCTCAAATATTCTTCATTTTTTATCAAGACAAGAATTTCATCAGGATGAAAAAAAGGGGAAAGACAAGGCATCTGGAAATAAACGATTAATTTCTATCAATAGACCTGCTAAAGACCCAAACCATAAAGTGGTTAACACAGGTGCCGTTGAGAGATATGTTTTTATATCTTGCATTGAAAATCCTCCTTCTTCTTTTACTATTTTTTTCTTATTTATTTTCTTTGTATTGTATATTGTAAGAATTTTATATTGTAATACATATATAGTCCTAGTTCGCTATTCTAATAAATAGATCATAGATAATCCGATATTTGAATTTGAGTTCAAGATCATTTGTTTTTGCTTGAAATGAAATTAGAATTAGGAATTACTAACTAAAATGCATATGTACAATGACCCAGCAGATTCAATTTTGTTGCCCC